ACTTGCCAACAGTCAAGAAATTAGTGAACCTATGAGAGATATTTCGAATTTGTTTCTTTCTCGTCTATCTCCCATATATCTATTTTCTTTAGTTCTTCACTAGAGCAATTATGATCTGGAAATCGATCCGGGGCAAGTGTTCGGATCTATTATGACATAGCGCGGAGGCGCTCAACGGACCTTTTTGAGTTTTTCTGGATTTGGAATTGGCACAAACAACTGTTTTTTGTGCACTCTAGTGTATTTATATCTTAATTATAAGTTTCTAGATGGAACGACGTTATGTCTTACAAAGAGCATATTACGATTATTCGATTCCAAATCCAAATCACACGAGTGCTTATTACTAAGAGACATACCAGTATCGATATTTAGTCATTCGAGGGTCTCTTTTAAATTTTATAGAGTAGAGAAACTAGATATATCTAGTTTCTCTACTCTACCTGTTTCTCATTTATCCCTACGGAATACCAGACAAAATAGAACGATCTTAGAAGGTTGATAATGAAATTGATTTATTTTTCCAAGAAGAATGATTGGACTGATAGGGACAACAAACAATTCATTATAACAAAAAACGAGTCTTATTATTCGAAACGCCTCGTGATCTTCAACCAATTATGAGCTTCAATATAATTCCCGGGAGTAAGTGCTATAGCTTGTTTCCAATACTCAGCGGCTTGGTCGAACCAAGCCTCTGCAATTTCAGAATCTCCTTGTCGAATGGCCTGTTCTCCCCGGTCGGAATAGGTGAGTCAATTCCTTCCCTTAGAACCGTACTTGAGAGTTTACTACCTCATACGGCTCATCATTTGGTATCCCCTTTGAATCTACCATATCTAATCTAATTCAACGAAGGTTATCATAGATCCAGAGACCCATCTCCTTTTTATCGGGTTAACTAAAAGAGATTAATTACATAAGTTTTAAACGAAAATTTGGATTACTAATAGGTTTTCGTTTTATCTTTTATCCCACCTTCTGAAGAATAAAACATGGGTATTTTTTTTATTTACCTATTGTATCGTTAGAATTTTCTGAAAGGTAACTATCTCAATTTCATATAGAAATTTATATAGAATCCTTGAAAAAGACTTTCCTTCATAAGAAAGAAAAGACTTACTCTCTTTGGGATCTGATGCTACACCGCTGCTCCCTAGTGGATCAACTCTATTACATAAGTGGATTCCTAACTTTTTTCATATCATGACAATGATATAAGTAAGCAGTTCTTATTGTATCGGACCAAAACCTCGCTAATTGATCTTTACGGTGCTTCCTCTATCAATTAGATTCTTTATCCATAGAATAAAGTATCTAGGCATATCTATTTCTTCATTTGATATGAAGTTTTTTTCTTTGCTACAGCTGATAAAAATCGTTATTTTGAACGATGTATATGTAGAAAGCCTTTTAGTATTTAATGCTTTTTTCTTTTCCTTTCTTTTTCCTTTCTATAGTAGAGAGAGTCGCACGTAATGACAGATCACGGCCATATTATTAAAAGCTTGGGGTAAGAATGGGTTTCGTTCTAGTGCTCGAAAATAATATTCCAAAGCTTTGGTATGTTCTCCATTACTTGTGTGGATAAGTCCTATATTATAGAGTATATAACTTCGATCATAGGGATCTATTTCTAGTCGCATAGCTTCATAATAATTCTGTAAAGCTTCCGCATAATTTCCTTCGGATTGAGCCGACATCCGTTACGGTCGTCATTCGATTCCACGAATCTCCGTTCCAGAACCGTACGTGAAATTTGCATCTCATACGGCTCCTCCTTTATGTACATAATAAGAATAATAACTTATTAAGACTTAAAATATTCTCATTATAAACTGAGCGGGGCTAGTGTTTTTACAAGAAATCTCTAGCCAACCCTTCTGCAAAAGATTTTTTCTTACCATCAAGCGTGTTAGGATTAGATAGAAATGAAATAGTAACTCCAACAATTTCTTTGTCCTCAACGCTCCCTAATTTACAGGAATTGGTCACTTCAACAATCTTCGACGGTTATACGGGTATCCAAAGTACCAACGAGATGGATGCTTGTTGTCCCAGCCATTCTTGTTAGCCCCAACCCTGATAAGGAGGAAGGGGTTAATCGTTAATAAATAACAAAGTTTTTGTGTTGTTGATTTCTAGGTGTAGTGCTTCTTCCCATATGCCCCCTATTGGTACTAGTGAAGTAGGATTAACCTGTAATATAGAACCTATAGGTGTAACCTTTCGCTCAATACTCCAATCGACAATTGAAGCATCTGAGGCGGCATTACTCGAGGATACACGACAGAAGGAATTGCTCTATTTATAAATTTCACCTTCAACAAGTGTAGATTTCTTTCAGTAATCTTTTTTCTTTCTATCCCAAATCGTGTGTCTTTGGATGATCAAAAAAGAATCAAATCGCACCATCTCTGTAGTAAGTAAATGCCTCTTTTTCTCCTGAGGTTGTCGGAATTATTCGTAATAAGATATTGGCTATAATTGAAAAGGTTTTATCAATAAAATTTCCATTTATCTGCGATCTAGGCATAGATAACAATACATTCTATAATTCTTCATTACCTCTCGTAGGAAAACGCTCCCACAAACAAAGGAATTGGACAGTACGAAATAACATAAAAACAGACTAATAAAATGAAATTATCTTTATTACCTGAACTGTGAAGCAAGGAACTTTCTTTTCTATTTTTATAGTTAGGGTTGATTTGATTGTTCGTACCTATCAAATAATCTAATTATGAATAACTCGCTAATCACTCGGGTTTTGGGCCATAATCATTATGTAGGAGAGATGGCCGAGTGGTTCAAGGCGTAGCATTGGAACTGCTATGTAGGCTTTTGTTTACCGAGGGTTCGAATCCCTCTCTTTCCGTACGTTACCCAATTCACCAATGTTACTGACCATAATGTCTCAAATAAGGGATAATATTATTCTAATAGTTAGACGGTATGGGTTCTCTATCCCTAATTCCTTTGATACAAAAATATTGGAAAGATAAGGAATATAATTCTCGCTGCCGATCTATTCTTTCGTCGAAAATGAAGTAAGATTGCTCGAACCCTTGTTATTTGAGTGAGTTTTAAGTTTGACGAGAATAATATTCTACCACTAGCAATTCATTTATTTTCAAACCGACCCCCTTACTATCTATTATTTGATTGACTAGTCCTTTATATTGGACTGAGTGAAGAGTCAAATGTTTTGGCAATTCCTCATGAGGAGTTGAATCAATAGAATTTTGAATCAGAGCTCTGGATTTTTTATCATCCTTCGCTGTAATAATATCGCTGGGTTTGCAACGATAACTCGGTATATCTACTATCCGACCATTAACTAAAATATGCCTGTGATTAACTAATTGGCGGGCTCCAGGAATAGTAGAAGCCATGCTCAATCGAAAAAGGATATTATCCAAACGCATTTCAAGTAATTGTAATAAAACCTGACCTGTTGAACCTTTCGCTTTTCCGGCAATACGGACATATTTAAGCAATTGTCGTTCTGTAAGACCATAATGAAAACGCAATTTTTGTTTTTCTTCTAGACGAATACGATATTGGGATCTTTTACCGGAACGTGATTGGTTTCTAAGATCACTTCCAACTCTAGGTCTTTTACTAGTTAGTCCCGGTAAAGCCCCCAGCCGACGTATTTTTTTGAAACGAGGCCCTCGGTAACGCGACATAAAGACTCCTTATTTGAAATTCCATTTTACAGAATAAGTCTAAATTAAAACTAAACTAAATAATAACTAAAGGGAAATATTGTACTACAAAGAATAATGAGATAAATTGTATCAGACTTTGTTATTGTATATATGAAATATATAAATAAAAAAGGATCTTTTCCTTTCTTGATTTGGTCTGTAGAGACCTAATCTAACTCTTCCTTTTTTTTATTCCTAGTTGAAAGTTTCTACGACATAATAAATTGGGGACTCTTTAAAAATGGGTCTTTTCAAAAGTTTTTGATTTCAAAGAGACATTATCAATCATGTAAAAAATCAAACAAATCCATAAAAGCCGACTATCGGAATCGAACCGATGACCACCGCATTACAAATGCGATGCTCTAACCTCTGAGCTAAGCGGGCTCACATACGCATAAGAAAATTGTACATTTCATAAGAATTTACTAAACTACTTGGATCTTATTTTCCCTAGTAACTATTCAGATTCATTCTTAGCTATTCATAATTCATATTATTATAGCAAAAAGAAATAAAAAATCGACCGTTCAAGTATTTAATAATGTCGGGTAAAATTATAGTAAAAGAAGAATCTATATGTGGTATATATCTATCTCTATTGAATTGCGGATACAGAAATGATAGAATCATTTCTGATCCCATAAAATGTTTTCCGCAGATAGAGATGAAAGAAGATAGGCAAAAATAGGAGGAAAACCTATTCAATATAGGAATCGGCATCTAATGAATTCAAGGGTTCCATTGAAAGAATGAAACGACATCACAATAAGATCCTAATCGAAAAAAAAAAGGGGGGATATGGCGAAATTGGTAGACGCAACGGACTTAATTGTATTGAGCCTTGGTATGGAAACCTACTAAGTGAAAACTTTCAAATTCAGAGAAACCCTGGAATTAAAAATGGGCAATCCTGAGCCAAATCTTCTTTTCCGAAACCAAACCCAAATACAGGGGTTCAAAAAGCGCGAATAAAAAAGGATAGGTGCAGAGACTCAACGGAAGTTGTTCTAACAAATAGAGTTTACTATGTTGCATTGACAAAGGAATCTTTTCATCGAAACTCCAGAAAGGATGAAGGATAAATCTTAATAAACATATGTATACCTACCGAAATAGTATATCAAATGATTAATGACGACTCAAATTTTTATTTAAAAATGAAAGAATTGTTAGGAAGCGATTCCGAGTTGAAGAAAGAATCGACTCTTCATTGATAAAATAAGTGTCACTCCACAGTCTGAGAGATCTTTTGACGAACTGAGATTAATCGGACGAGAATAAAGA